AAAAATATTATTTTAATAATGTAAATAGATACATTATGGGAGGGGTAAATACCTAACTCGAGGCTTTCCTGTTTCCGGGGGGTTTTCAGGATTAATATCAGCTTTCGAGTTTAGGGGGGTAGGGGGGTTTTACCCACAAAAACCGAGGGGGACACTTCTTAGTCATGTTAGGAGAAACCACTAACTATTTATGCACATGAAATCAGTTATGCAATTCTTCTAAATAAATCTTAAACCATGAAAAGATTACACTTAAAACAAGAAAAATGTACACCCTTGTCAGTTAACCTTAGCGCTGCACTGTGAAATGCCAAATGAAAGGAGGACAAAAAAAATAACCATGCCCATTAGAAAGAATGCTCGGCATGTGGCATTACGCCTAATTTATACTCCACCAACAACTTATGCAAGCGTCGATGAAAGTGTGGGGAATAATATCAATAAATGGCCCTGAAGTAGGAACCAAATGCCAGGAATAGTTCACTGTGTGAAACCCCCACGAATAATTGTCCCTCACCTTCATTAATTAGATGTACAAGGCTTGACTAAAATGTCTTCCTTGTCTGTATCGGATTTTCTTAAACAGAGGGGGGAGCCTGTTATATATGTTTGATTGAAGTCTAGTGTTAGGTCTTAACTTGATGAGTGGTTATTTAGTTGGGTAATTTCTATTAGTATGCAGTTGTGTCAGTCTTAGTTTTGTGCATTCTGTATCTCTTAAATTATTGTTGATGAATGAATGTTCTAAGCCTATTAATGGGTATTATACATACTATGTCCTCAAACATTATTGATATGTTGCATATATATATATGGGGTAAATACATATATGTATTTGAGCAAAGAATAGTTAAATTTAGAATGCTAGCTTTGGGAGCTAGGGGTGGGAGTTAGAATCTCCCTTCTTTGAGCAGCAGGGAGGATTTTAACCTCCGGCGGCCGGCTTACAAGACCGGCGCTCTGGCGCTGAGCTACTGTTGCATGCAGTTTGAAGGAGTTTGTTTTCTAGTCACCCTGTTAGTGGGAAAAGGCCTAGGAAGATGAAGAAGTATAGGAAGGATGCAATTTGTCCAATAATAATATAGGGGTGTTCAACTGGTATGCCTCCAATTCATGTTAGAATAATTACATCTGCAACTAGGGTTCAGAAGATGAATTGTGAGAGTGGGCGGAAGGTTAAGCTTCGTTGTTTGGAGGTGTGGAGGAAGGGGACGAGCATTAGCACAAGGATAGATGCAAGAAGAGCTAAAACCCCTCCAAGCTTGTTTGGGATGGATCGCAAGATGGCATAAGCAAATAGGAAGTATCATTCTGGCTTAATGTGTGGGGGTGTCACTAGGGGGTTTGCAGGAGTGAAGTTGTCGGGGTCTCCTAGGTAGTTGGGGGAGAATAGAGCAAGGCATGTTAGTCCAAGTAGTATAATGGCAAAGCCAAGAAGGTCTTTGTAGGAGAAGTAGGGGTGGAATGGGATTTTGTCAGCATCTGAGTTTAATCCAGCAGGGTTGTTGGATCCTGTTTCATGTAGGAATAGGAGGTGCAGGATAGTTACAGCAAGGATAACAAAGGGGAGGAGGAAGTGGAAGGCAAAGAATCGGGTAAGTGTTGCATTATCTACTGAAAAGCCTCCTCAAATTCATTGTACAAGTGTGCCTCCTACATAGGGGACTGCAGAAAGAAGGTTGGTAATTACTGTTGCACCTCAGAAAGACATTTGTCCCCAGGGTAGGACATAGCCTACAAAGGCAGTTATCATTACTAGTAGCAGTAGTACAACTCCAATGTTTCATGTTTCTTTATAAAGGTAGGAACCATAGTAAAGACCTCGTCCGATGTGTAGGTAGATGCAGATGAAGAAGAAAGAGGCCCCATTGGCATGTATATTTCGAATTAGTCAGCCAAAGTTGACATCACGGCAGATGTGTGCGACAGATGAGAAAGCTGTGGCAATGTCAGAGGTATAATGTATTGCAAGGAAAAGTCCTGTCACAATTTGAGCACCTAGGCAAAGGCCCAGGAGGGAGCCAAAGTTTCATCATGCAGAAATGTTCGATGGAGCAGGTAGGTCTACTAGTGCGTCATTTGCAATCTTAAGTAGGGGGTGGGTTTTTCGTAGGCTAGTCATTAAGGTTTCCTGTAGTTGAATAACAACGGTGGTTTTTCAAGCCATTAGTCCTGGTTAAAATCCTGGCAGGAATAATGAGTCTTATTGTTTTTCTGTTTATGCTTTGTACTGTTGCAGGGGCTGTTGGGGTTGCATCTAATATTGGACCACAGTTTGCAGCACTGGGAGTTGTGTGTATGGCAGGTATGAGCTGTGGGCTGTTGGTTGTTCAAGGTGCTTCTTTTTTAGCACTAATTTTGTTCTTGATTTATCTTGGGGGAATGTTGGTAGTATTTGCATACTCGGCAGCATTAGCTGCTGACCCCTACCCTGAAACACTTGGGAGCCGTGAGGTTGGGTGAAAGGTAGCAGTTTATGTTTTGGTGGCAGGGGCTTCTATTTGGTACTACATGTTTGGTGAAGGTGTTGGACTATCTTTAGAGGGGGGCGATGCTGGGATGTTCTCTTTAGTACGGGTGGATATGACTGGGGTAGCAGGGTTGTACCTTTCAGGGGGTGGAATGTTGGTAATTGCTGCTTGAACTCTCCTTTTAACATTGTTTGTGGTGTTGGAAGTGTGTCGGGGGCCCAGTCGAGGGGCACTTCGGGCAGTCTAGGCTTTTAGAAGGAGTAGTGCTAATGCAAAGGTTAGGAAGAATAGGGCGAGGAAGGTTTTAATTATGCCTTGTTGTAGATTGCTTGTAGTTGAGATGAGGGGTAGGTTGGTTGTGTAGATGGCTTTTGGTCCGGATTTTTCCAGCCATGTTTGGTCTACTATTTGGGATGCAATATATTGGCCAAGAAGGAGGTTTATTTTTGGGGGAAGGCGATGGATAATTGCCGGGAAGAAGCCAAGCATGTTTGAGAAGTGGTGTAGCGGGAGGGTAGGATGGGGGGTAAACTGTTTAGCAGTTAGGCTGGCAAGTTCTAGGGCTGTTATAAGTCCAATGATTGTTACAATAAGTGCTGCAAGTTTTAGGGAGGACGGCATTGTTATAACAGGAGTTTTTGGGAGAATAATGTTTGAGGTAATAATAAGTCCAGCTAAAATGCTCCCTCATGCAAGTCGTTTGATCGGGTTGATGACATGTGGGTCGTTTTCATTAATTGGGGAGAGGGAGTTAAAGCGAGGGTGTCCTATGGAGACAAAGAATACAACACGTAGGCTGTAGATGGCAGTGAAGGAGGTGGCAATTAAGGTTAGAATAAGGGCTCAGGCGTTAATATGGGAGGTATTTAGGGCTTCAATAATGGCATCTTTGGAGAAGAAACCAGCAAGGAAAGGGGTACCTGTTAGTGCAAGGCTGCCAATTGTTAGGCAGGAGGAGGTAAATGGGGCAAGGTGGTGTATTCCTCCCATTTTGCGGATGTCTTGTTCATCATTTAGGCTGTGAATAATGGACCCTGAACACAGGAAGAGTATGGCCTTGAAGAAGGCATGGGTGCAGATGTGGAGGAAAGCAAGATGGGGTTGATTTAGCCCAATTGTAACTATTATTAGTCCTAGCTGGCTTGATGTTGAGAAGGCAACAATTTTTTTGATGTCATTTTGGGTTAAAGCACAGGTTGCTGTGAAAAGGGTGGTTAGGGCCCCTAGACATAGGCATGTGGTTAAAATCAGAGGGTTCTTGTCCATGAGGGGGCTTATTCGGATGAGAAGAAAAATTCCGGCAACAACTATTGTGCTTGAATGAAGTAGGGCAGATACCGGTGTAGGACCCTCCATGGCTGATGGAAGCCATGGGTGGAGTCCAAATTGAGCAGATTTTCCTGTGGCAGCTAGAATGAGGCCTAGCAGGGGATAAGTGAGGTCCAGGTTTTGTGTGGTTAGGAAAATTTGTTGAAATTCCCAGGAGTTAAGATTAGTTGCTATTCAGGCTATGGCAAAGATAAGTCCAATGTCCCCTACTCGGTTGTATAGGACTGCTTGTAGTGCTGCAGTGTTAGCATCTGCCCGTCCGTATCATCATCCAATGAGAAGGAACGACATAATGCCTACGCCCTCTCATCCAATAAAGATTTGGAACATATTGTTGGCTGTTACAAGAATAATCATGGCAATGAGAAAGGTTAGGAGATATTTGAAGAAGCGATTTATGTAGGGGTCTGAGTGCATGTATCATAGGGCAAATTCTAGAATTGATCAGGTGACATACAGGGCTACAGGTGTAAAAATTAGGGAATAAAAGTCAAATTTAAGGCTGATGTTGATGTCAAAGATTTGTGTATTTATTCAGGTTCAGTTGGTGATAACAGTTTCAGCTCCTTCTGCAATAAAAAGGAATAGTGGGAGGAGGCTTACAAAGAATGCAAGTTTTACTGCTGTTTTTACATGGGTTTCAGCTCAGTTGGCGGGTTTGGGGTTTGGTGAAAAGGTGGTTAGAAGAGGGTAGGTAAGTAGGGCAAAAATAATAAGCAGGCTTGAGGTTATTATCAGTGGTGTAGGGTGCATAGCTTTTACTTGGATTTGCACCAAGAGTTTTTGGTTCCTAAGACCAATGGATGAGCTGTTATCCTTTAAAAGCAATGTGAGGGAGCTCCGGAATTCAACCGAGGGTACGAGGGTTAGCAGTCTTCGTTGCTTGCAAGCCTCTCTCGGTGGACAAGAGGGTTTTAACCTCTGTCTTTAGAATCACAATCTAAGATTTTTATTAAACTATGTCTACAGAATGTTCACCCTCAGACTAACTCAGGTTTTGAAATTAGGAGAAGGAGGGGGAGAAGGTGGAGTGCCAGGAGCAGGTGTTCTCGGGTGTGTGAGGGGTCAAGGGCAATGATATGTTGTGGGATTGGTCCCCGTTGTGTCATTAGGAATATGTACAGAGAATAGCCTGCAGTGATTAGTGTGCCAGCACCTGTGAGGGCGATTGTGGCCCATGATCAGTTGAAAAGAGATGTGATGATTATTAGTTCTCCTATCAGGTTTGGGAGAGGGGGGAGTGCAAGGTTTGCCAGGCTTGCAATGAATCATCAGGTTGTTATAAGTGGTAAGACAATTTGCATGCCTCGGGCAAGAACCATTGTTCGAGTGTGGGTTCGTTCATAGTTGGTGTTGGCAAGGCAGAATAGGGCAGAAGATGTCAATCCGTGGGCAATCATAAGAATTAAAGCCCCTGTGAACCCTCATGGTGTTTGGATTAGGATTCCTCCGGCAACAAGGCCTATGTGGCCTACAGATGAGTAGGCAATTAGAGACTTGAGGTCTGTTTGTCGTAAGCAGATTGAGCCAGTTATAATTACCCCTCATAATGCAAGGATAATAAAAGGATAGCTTAGTTCTTTGGTAAGTGGTTCAAGTACAATTATTATTCGCATCATGCCATACCCCCCTAGTTTTAGAAGTACAGCTGCAAGAACTATTGAGCCTGCGATGGGTGCTTCTACATGGGCTTTTGGTAGCCAGAGGTGCATTCCATATAGGGGCATTTTTACTAGGAAGGCTAGTAGGCAGCCTGCTCATCAAAGCTTGTCTCCTGTTGTTAATATTGGCAGTGCTGGGGCATATTGGAGGGTTAAAAGGGATAGTGTTCCTGTGGTGTTTTGAAGAAGAAGTAGGGCAACAAGGAGGGGGAGGGAGCCTGCAAGAGTGTAGAATAAGAAGTATGTTCCTGCATTTAGGCGTTCTGCTTGGTTACCTCATCGGGTAATCAATAGAAGGGTGGGGACAAGGGTTGCTTCAAATATAATATAGAATAAGATAACTTCTGTTGCCGAGAAGGCTATGATGAGGAAGATTTGTAGTGAAGTTAGGAGTGAGATATACATTCGTTGGCGGTTTTCTGGTTCGCCTGCTGTGTGGTTTTGGCTGGCTAGAATTATTAGTGGGAGTAGTCAGCAGGTTAGGACTAGAAGGGGGGAAGAAAGTGGGTCAAGGGCTATAAAGTGGTTTAGTGAGGACCATCCTGTGTCCCCCGAGCTGTGTAATCAGGAAAGGCTTATGAAGGCAATAATTAGGCTGTGTGTTAGAGCTGCTGGTCAGACTATTTTACTTGGGGCAAGTCAAGTGGTGGGCACTAGCATAATTGTTGGGATCAAGATTTTTAGCATTTTAGAAGGTTTAGGCTTTGTATGTGGTCTGTGCCATGAGTACGGGCAGTAGCTACTAGTAAGGCTAGTCCTGCACTGGCCTCACAGGCAGAAAATGCAAGAAGGAGCAGGGGGGAGGCTGAGAAGCTTGATATATCGAGGTGTATTGTTCATGCTGAGAGGGCCACAAAGAGGGAAAGTATTATTGCTTCCAGGCATAGTAGGGCCGAGAGAAGGTGGGTCCGGTAAAATGTAAGACCTGCTAAAGCTATTAAAAAAGTTAGGGAGGATGTGAATTGTGTGGGGGTCATTAGGCAATTGTGGACTTTAACCACGAGCTTTTGAGCCGAAATCAAATATTTTAATTAAAATAATTGCCTATTCAGCTCATTCGAGCCCGCCTTGAAGTCATTCATAAATTAGGCCAAGGGTAAGTAGTACTAGCACAAGAGCTGCCCAGAAGAATGTGATTGTTGGGTTTGGGAGCTGGTCACCTCAGGGCAGAGGGAGGAGTAGTGCGATTTCAAGGTCAAATAGGAGAAACAAGATTGCGACTAGAAAGAACCGCATTGAGAAAGGCAATCGGGCTGAGCCGATGGGGTCAAATCCACATTCATAGGGGGATAGTTTTTCTTGATCTGGTGTAATTAGGGGGAGTCAGAAGGAGACAATTGCTAGGATGGTGGAGAGGGCAACGGCAATAAAAATTACTGTTATAATTAGATTCATTATCTTTCCTTGGATTTTAACCAAGACCTGGTGATTGGAAGTCACTAATACTCACATTAGTACTAGAAAGATAGGATCCTCATCAGTAGATAGAGATGTAAAGGAATAGTCAGACTACGTCAACAAAGTGTCAGTATCAAGCTGCTGCTTCAAAGCCAAAGTGGTGCTCTATTGTAAAATGGTAGTTGATTTGTCGAAGAAGGCATACAGCAAGGAAGGAAGTTCCAATAATGACATGGAGGCCATGGAAGCCTGTGGCTACAAAGAAAGTTGAGCCATAAACTCCATCTGCAATTGTGAAGGGGGCTTCATAGTACTCCATTCCTTGTAGGAAGGTAAAGTAGCCGCCTAGTAAAATAGTTAAGGCAAGTCCTTGGATGGCTTGTTTTCGTTCACCTTCTATAATGCTATGGTGGGCTCATGTTACTGTAACCCCTGAGGCGAGAAGGACTGCAGTGTTTAGTAGGGGGACTCCGAAGGGGTCTAGAGGGGTGATGCCTGTTGGGGGTCAGCATCCTCCAATCTCAGGTGTGGGGGCTAGGCTGGAGTGGAAGAAGGCTCAGAAAAAGCCAAGGAAAAAGAATACTTCTGATGTGATAAACAGGATTATACCATATCGAAGGCCTTTTTGGACAGGAGGGGTGTGGTGCCCTTGATATGTGCCTTCTCGAACGATGTCTCGTCATCATTGGAATATTGTTAGCAGCAGAAGGATGGTTCCTAGAACTATTAGTGATACTTTGTTGTAGTGAAATCAAATGGCAAGGCCGGAGGTTATTAGAAGAGCAGCAACTGCTCCTGTTAGGGGTCATGGGCTAGGGTCTACTATATGGTATGCATGTGCTTGGTGGGCCATAAACGTTTTCTTGTAGGTAGAGGCTTAGGAGTAGGACGAAAACATATGCTTGGATTATAGCAACAGCAACTTCTAGGATTGTTAGGAGGAGGAGAACAATAGAAGTGAGAAGGGCTACTGTTGGCATTATTGGTATTAGTACAAAGGCTGCTGTTGCAATTAGTTGCATTAGTAGGTGGCCTGCTGTCAGGTTGGCTGTTAGTCGTACCCCAAGTGCAAGGGGTCGAATAAATAGGCTAATTGTTTCGATAATAATTAGTACTGGGATGAGGGGTACTGGGGTGCCTTCTGGTAGTAAGTGTCCAAGGGCAGCTGTTGGTTGATTTCGTAGGCCAATGATGACAGTGGCAAGTCACAGAGGGACTGCAAGTCCTATGTTTAAAGATAGTTGGGTGGTTGGTGTGAATGTATANGGCAGAAGGCCTAGTATATTTAGGGAAAGCAGGAATGTTATTAATGAAGCTAAAATAAGTGCTCAGTTGTGTCCCCCTACATTTATAGGGGATAGGAGTTGTGATGTGAATCGGTTGATGAATCATCCTTGCAGGGTGAGGAAGCGGTTGTTAATTCATTGGGGGGCAGGAGATGGGAATAGGAGTCAGGGTAGGACAAAAGCAAGGCCCATAAGGGGAATTCCTAAGTATGTAGGGCTTATAAATTGATCAAAGAAGCTTGTTATCATGGTCAGGTTCAGGGGTCTGTTTTGGGGACTTGAGTGCTTTGGGGGGTAGGTTCATTGGGGAAGGTGTAGTTAAGAACTTTTGGTACAACGATTGTTAGGAAGACAAGTCAAGAGAAGACTAAGATGGCAAACCAAGGGGCGGGGTTTAACTGAGGCATGTCACTAAGGGTGGTTGGGGGGCACCAATCTTCAGCTTAAAAGGCTGACGCTATAGCCCTGTTTAGCTTCTTAGTGAGGCGTCTTCAAGCATTAGTGTTGATCAGTCTTGGAAGTATTTTAAAGGTACTGCTTCTACTACGATGGGTATGAAGCTGTGGTTTGCACCACAGATTTCTGAGCATTGGCCATAGAAAACCCCAGGGCGGGAGGCAATAAAGGCTGTTTGGTTAAGTCGTCCTGGGACGGCATCTATTTTCACTCCTAGGGCAGGCACTGCTCATGAGTGTAGGACATCTTCTGCTGTAACTAGCACTCGAACTGGGGCTTCTGTAGGGACAACCATTCGGTGGTCAACTTCTAATAGGCGGAATTGTCCTGGTGCTAAGTCTTGTGTGGGAACTATATATGAATCAAAGGCAATTTCTTGGTAGTCAGTATATTCATAGCTTCAATATCATTGGTGTCCAATTGCCTTAACTGTTAGGTGTGGGTTATTAATTTCATCCATAAGGTAGAGAATTCGTAGGGAGGGGAGGGCAATTAGAATAAGAATGATAGCAGGGAGAATAGTTCAGATGATTTCAATTTCTTGGGAGTCTAGGATGTATATATTTGTGAGGCGTGTGGAGACTATTGCCACAATAATGTAAAGAACAAGGGTGCTAATAAGAAAGACAATTATTAGGGCATGATCATGAAAGTGAAGAAGTTCTTCTATAACGGGTGATGCTGCATCTTGGAAACCTAATTGTGAGGGGTGGGCCATTAAATTAAGATACGCGGGGATTTAACCCGCGATTCTGCCTTGACAAAGCAGTGTATTGTCAGCTATACTAGTATCTTATTAAGAAAGTGACAGAAGGGTTTTGTGGCTGGCTTGAAACCAGTTTATGGGGGTTCGAGTCCTCCCTTTCTCGTTAGTGGGCTTGTTGAACTTGAACAAAGGCAGGCTCCTCGAATGTGTGGTAAGGTGGGGGGCAGCCATGCAGTCATTCAATGTTTGTGGCAGTGAGTTCTACTCCTGACACCACACGTTTAGCAGCAAATGCTTCTCAGATAATAAAGAGGAACATGATAACAGCAGTGAGGGAGATTAGGGAGCCTAAAGATGAAACCGTGTTTCAAAGGGTGTAGGCATCTGGGTAGTCCGAGTACCGTCGTGGCATACCTGCTAGTCCTAGGAAATGTTGCGGGAAGAAGGTCAGGTTTACACCAACAAATATTACACCAAAGTGAATTTTTGATCATGTGCTGTGGAGGGTGTAGCCTGACAGAAGGGGGAATCAGTGGACAAATCCTGCTATGATGGCAAATACTGCCCCCATAGATAGAACATAGTGAAAGTGAGCTACTACATAGTAAGTGTCATGTAGCATAATGTCAAGGGATGAGTTGGCTAGAACGATACCTGTTAGCCCTCCTACAGTGAAAAGGAAAATAAACCCAAGAGATCATAAGAGAGGAGTCTCTCATTTGATGGCCCCTCCATGAAGGGTGGCAAGTCAGCTAAACACTTTTACACCAGTTGGAATGGCAATAATTATTGTTGCGGATGTAAAGTATGCTCGTGTGTCTACATCCATCCCTACAGTAAACATGTGGTGGGCTCATACAATGAAACCAAGTAGACCGATGGCCATTATAGCTCATACTATTCCCATGTAACCAAATGGTTCTTTTTTGCCTGCATAGTATGCAACAATGTGGGAGATTATTCCAAACCCTGGTAGAATGAGAATATAGACTTCAGGGTGGCCAAAGAATCAGAATAGATGTTGGTAGAGAATTGGGTCACCTCCCCCTGATGGGTCAAAGAAGGTTGTGTTGAGGTTTCGGTCTGTCAGTAGCATTGTAATGCCGGCTGCAAGAACTGGTAGAGAAAGAAGTAGTAGGACTGCTGTAATAAGGACAGCTCAGACGAAAAGGGGTGTCTGATATTGTGAAATTGCAGGAGGTTTCATATTTAGAATAGTTGTAATGAAATTAATTGCACCAAGAATTGATGAAATGCCTGCTAGGTGAAGGGAGAAAATAGTTAGATCAACAGAAGCCCCTGCATGGGCAAGGTTTCCTGCTAGAGGGGGGTAGACTGTTCAGCCAGTCCCAGCTCCTGCTTCGACACCTGAAGATGCTAGGAGGAGAAGGAATGAAGGGGGGAGGAGTCAAAAGCTTATGTTGTTCATTCGGGGGAAGGCTATATCTGGGGCACCAATCATTAGGGGGATGAGTCAGTTCCCAAAGCCTCCAATCATGATTGGCATTACTATAAAGAAAATTATTACAAAGGCATGTGCCGTAACAATTACATTGTAAATTTGGTCGTCTCCTAGAAGAGCCCCAGGTTGACTTAATTCAGCTCGGATAAGTAGGCTTAGGGCTGTTCCTACTATTCCTGCTCAGGCACCGAAAACAAGGTATAGGGTGCCAATGTCTTTATGGTTAGTCGAGAAAAATCAGCGTGTGATTGCCACAGGTAAAATGGCTGAGTGTTTAAGTGGTGGGTTGTAGCCCCATGCACAGAGGTTTGAGTCCTCTTTTTACCAAGCCTTGAGGTGTCCACATATTAGATTGCAAATCTTAAGTTGCAGAGTAAGATCTGCCGGGGCTTTCCCCCGCCTTTAGTCTCCGGCAGGCGGGGGAAAGTAGATGGATGCTCGCTGGTTAGGGCACTTAGCTGTTAACTAAGAGTTTGTAGGATCGAGGCCTTCCCATCTAGTAAGGCTTTAGCTTAATTAAAGTGTCTGTTTTGCATGCAGAAGATGTGGGTTAGTGTCCTGCAAGTCTTATCCAGGGGCTGGGAGATTTTCACTCCCGCTTAAGGCTTTGAAGGCCTTTGGTCTTGTGCTATCCTAAGCCTCTTTTAAAGATTGAGGAGGGCTGTCACTGCTGGTGTGAGGGGGAGAAGAAGGATTGCTGTGAGTGTGGCTGAAGAGAGAATAAGGGAGGGGCGGGATGGGCACAGTCGTCAGAGGGTTGTTCCTGCTAAGTTGTTTGGTGTGATTGTAAGGGTCATTGCATATGAGAGGCGGAGGTAGAAGTAAAGGCTAAGTAATGCTGTCAGGGCTGCAATTACAGCTGTTATGGGCAGTTGCTGTTTTGTTAGTTCTTGTAGAATTAGCCATTTTGGTATGAAGCCTGTTATTGGGGGGAGGCCTCCTAGGGACAATAGCAAGATAGGGGTTATTGCTGTTATTAGGGGTGCTTTTGCTCAGGATGTTGCAAGAGCATTAATACTTTTTGAGTTATTAAAGTCTAGGATGAGGAATGTTGAGGTAGTTATAACCAGGTATGTAATGAGGGCCAGGAGGGTTAGTGATGGGGAAAATTGAATAATGATTAGTATCCACCCTAGGTGTGCAATTGATGAGTATGCAAGGATTTTTCGGAGTTGTGTTTGGTTGAGGCCACCTCATCCTCCAACCAGGGTTGATGCTAGTCCTATAAGGATTAGCAGGTCCTGGCTGTAGGCAGGGATTTGTAGGAGGAGGCTGAAAGGTGCAAGTTTTTGCCAGGTGGAGAGGATGAGTCCTGTGAGCAAGTCAAGTCCTTGGAGGACTTCTGGCAGTCAGGTATGCAGGGGGGCAAGGCCAATTTTAAGGGAGAGTGCAAGTAGAATTATAGTTGTAGGGATTGGGTGAGTCATGAGTTTAATGTCTCATTGTCCTGTTAGTCAGGCATTAGTGATGCTTGCAAATAGTAGTGTAGCTGCAGCAGTAGCTTGTGTTAAGAAGTACTTTGTAGCTGCTTCTGTGGCTCGGGGGTGGTGGTTTTGTGCTATTAGTGGAATAATGGCTAGGGTATTAATTTCTAGCCCTATTCATGCTAGTAGCCAGTGGGAACTAGAAACGGTGATTGTGGTACCTAGGATGAGGCAAAGGTAAAGAAATGCTATAATGTAGGGGTTCATTAGCAAGGGAAGGATTTTAACCAACATGTTTGGGGTATGGGCCCAAAAGCTTAATTTAGCTGACCTTGCTAGGAAGTGGTGTAGTGGAAGCACTAAGAGTTTTGATCTCTTCAGGTAGGGTTCGAGTCCCTTCTTTCTAAGGAGTCGGGGGGACTTTAACCCCCATTGTTCACTCTATCAAAGTGGCCCTTTGTTTCAGGCACGGCTCCATGTTAGCCTTGAGGGGGGAGGCCTGCAAGGGCAAGTGGCAGGGCGAGATGTCAGATAACAAGGGCTAGTGTTAGGGGGAGGAAGTTTTTTCAGATTAGGTGCATGAGTTGGTCATAACGGAAGCGGGGGTAGGAAGCTCGTACTCAGAGAAAAAGTACTGAGAGGAAGGCAGCTTTAGTTATTAGGTTAATTGAGGTTAGCTCCGGGAGGTGGGGGAGGTGGGAGGCACCAAGAAATAAGGTTGCAGAGAGTGTATTTATTAAAAGAATGTTAGCATATTCTGCAAGGAAAAATAGTGCAAATGGGCCTCCTGCATATTCAACATTGAAGCCAGATACAAGTTCGGACTCCCCCTCTGTTAGGTCGAAGGGGGCCCGGTTTGTTTCTGCTAGTGTAGAAATGTATCATATTGCGGCAAGGGGTCAGGCGGGAAATAGCAGTCAAATGCTTTCTTGAGTAATATTAAATGTTTGTAGGGTAAACCCCCCTGTAAAAATGATGGCACTTAATAGGATTAGTCCTAAGCTTACTTCATATGAAATTGTCTGGGCTACTGCCCGGAGGGCTCCAATGAGGGCATATTTTGAGTTGGAGGCTCAGCCTGAGCCTAGAATAGAGTAGACTGCCAGGCTTGATAAGGCTAAAATGAAGAGGATGCTTAGGTTGATGTCTGTGACTGGGTGGGGAAGGGGGATAGGGGCTCAGAGGGTTAGGGCCAGAGTTAGTGCGAGGATGGGGGCAATTAAGAATAGTAACGGGGATGCAGTGGAGGGACGAATAGGTTCTTTAATGAATAGTTTAACACCATCAGCAATAGGTTGAAGTAGCCCATAGGGGCCAACCACATTTGGGCCTTTTCGTAGTTGCATATAGCCTAGGACCTTTCGTTCTAGAAGAGTGAGGAATGCAACAGCTAGTAAGACTGGTACAATGTATGCAAGGGGGTTGAGAATGTGGGTTAGGATAATTGTTATCATAGTTAAAGAGAGGACTTGAACCTCTGTTTAAAGGGCTTAGGCCTTTTGCATATTTTCCGGGCTCTGCCACTTTAACTTGCCTTTCTTTCTCAGGCATTAGGGGTATGCCCCTTTACCTATTTTAGCTGTATTCAGCAGGTGGGAGTGAGGTGTGCCTGTGGCATTGGCCTCCTCTTTTCGGTCCTTTCGTACTAGAAAAGAGCATTACATAGATAGAAACTGACCTGGATTACTCCGGTCTGAACTCAGATCACGTAGGACTTTAATCGTTGAACAAACGAACCCTTAATAGCGGCTGCACCATTAGGATGTCCTGATCCAACATCGAGGTCGTAAACCCCCTTGTCGATATGGGCTCTAAAAGGGGATTGCGCTGTTATCCCTAGGGTAACTCGGTCCGTTGATCGGCTTTGCCGGGTCTTGTTGGTCAGAAATTCTGCTTATTAGAGCTGTGGCTCTGTTCTTGAGGAAAGATTCCTATTCCACATGGGGGATTTTTGTTCCCCCGCGGTCGCCCCAACCAAAAACATGAGGGCAGTGGTCATTTAATTTGTTCTGTTTATCTAGTTATTTTAACATGATCTGCCTTTTGTCTGAAGCTCCATAGGGTCTTCTCGTCTTATGTGTAAATTCCCGCTTCTGCACGGGAAGATTAATTTCATTGACTGGAAAAAGGAGACAGCTTAGCCCTCGTTATGCCATTCATACAGGTCTTCATTTAAAAGACAAGTGATTACGCTACCTTCGCACGGTCAAAATACCGCGGCCGTTAAACTACTAAGTCACAGGGCAGGCGGGACCTCTTATATGCCTAATTGCAAGAGGCGATGTTTTTGGTAAACAGGCGAGGCCAGTGTTTGCCGAGTTCCTTCTTTTTCTTTTAGTCTTTCCTTTGGCACTCCTGTGTCGGGTTAACGCTTCTGTCTTGAGAGTACTTCTTGGGTATTGTGGTATTTCTCAGGGCCCTCTTTTATTGGGGGCGTTAATTTTCAGTGCATGTTCGTTCTGGTGTAAACAGGTGCCAGGAGAGGATCTTGTTCCTCTTATTACTCATGCTAGCATTATCTTTTTCATGTTTGCATGAAAAGGCCTACTAATATGTATAGGGGCTTAAGATGGGGGTGTCTTAATTATAAGTGGCAGAGTACTTGAGCTTTAACGCTTTCTATATGGTTGGCTGCTTTTAGGCCCACTAAGGTACGTGCTTTAGGGTCTTTTGATCTTTTGCCTCCTATTAAAGTTGTGTCTTTGTTCAGAGGGGCTGTTCCCCCTTTGAATAACCATCTTGCTTTCTTGTTGTCACTTTGTGGTATTTACCAGGGGGGAGTAAAGAAATTGAGAGGCTGAACTTCTATTCATTTTGTAGGCAACCAGCTATAACCAGGCTCGGTAGGTCTGTCACCTCTACTCTAAGATCTTCCCACTCTTTTGCCACAGAGACGGGTTGGCCCTGTAATAGGCTGTCTTGGAGTAGCTCGCCAAGTTTCGGGGGCTCGAACTAAAGAACACTTCGCTCGATGTTTACTAACTAGTTCATGATGCAAAAGGTACGAGTAGGTATCTCTACTTTTTTGCTCTTTACTGGGTTTTTTCATTTCTCTTTCAGCCTTCCCTTGCGGTACTTTCTCTATTGCGCCTTGTTCCTTTTCTGTCACCCATACTAAGGGGGAAAAATGATTTGTTTTGTAGTGTGTGTGGTTGTGGGGATATTAATGTTGTTTGTTGAGTTTGGGAGGGCGGGCTAGCTGTTGGGAGGATGTGTTCAGTGTGACCTGATTTGCACAGGTATCTTCTCAGTGTAAGGGAGATGCTATACTATTTTAGCTACACTCTGGTTTTTCCAAGTGCACCTTCCGGTACACTTACCATGTTACGACTTGCCTCCCCTTTATTTTTATTTTTTCTTATTTATGTTTATGTTTGTTTTGGGGAGAGTGACGGGCGGTGTGTGCGCGCTTCAGGGCCAGTTTCAGAGGGACTCTCTGTTTCTCCTCTTACTGCTAAATCCTCCTTTAGATGTTTATTTCAAGGCATCGTCCGTTGTTCACTGGTTCAGTGAATGTAGCCCATTTCTTCCCCTCTCGTACGCTACACCTCGACCTGGCGTTTTGGGTTCTACCAATTCTGCTTACTGTAAGACCTTCATAGGGTAAGCTGACGACGGCGGTATATAGGCGGGAAAGACAAGAGAGGGTGAGGTTGAACGGGGGTTATCGGTTCTAGAACAGGCTCCTCTAGGGGGGTCTAAAGCACCGCCAAGTCCTTTGGGTTTTAAGCTGGGGCTCGTAGTTCCCTGGCAAGCGATAGGTGTAAAGTAGTCACCTGTGTTTAAGGCTAGGCATAGTGGGGTATCTAATCCCAGTTTGTTTCCTAGCTTTCGTGGAGTGTCTAATTTAAAGCCACTTTCGTAGAAGAGCTTCCTGTCTTCGAGAACGTATGACAGTTTTGAAGATGTTTGGCTTTAGTAAAATATAGTACTAACCACTTTTTACGCCGGCATTTATCAACTTGGGCCTCTCGTATAACCGCGGTGGCTGGCACGAGTTTAACCGGCCCTCTTGGTTTAACTAAGTCAAGTTTTCACTTATGGCTTAATGTCTATTACTGCTGAAGTCCCTTGAGGGTGTGGCTAAGCAAGGCGTTTTGGGCTGGCACTAGGGCCGTGCCTAATGCCTGCTCCTTTTTTCCGTGGGGGGGGGAATATGTAGGGCATTCTCACAGGGCTGCGGATACTTGCATGTATAAATCTAACCAAAGCTGATAGTAAAGTCAGGACCAAGCTTTTGTGCTTACGGGGCTTTCTAGGGCCCATCTTAACATCTTCAGTGTTATGCTTTACTTAAGCTACGCTGGC